ACTAGTATAGTTCCCCATCCACGATTCTGCTATTTACTGAAATAATTTTACTGGAATATCAGATTACTGGAATATAGGAGGAATCCTCTCGATGGGTAGGAAGAGTAAGGTAAAAGGTAAGTACGACTTTGAATGTTTTGCTTATGTACAAAGTCTGAAACATTCTAATTGGATCAGTGAATCGTTTTTCAGTCATTCATTGAATGATAAATCACTACAAGTGACGGAGATACACGATTTAAATAACGAAAAATCCAATATTTCAAAATTGTATCTAAAATGACTGGAAAAGTGGAAACAAGACCAGATATAATTTGATCATTATGAGCAAATCCAAAATCGTTGTAGACATAGCCAATCATTAGTTCCCAACCGTGGGGCGAATGGAATCCGATACATAAATCAGTTACTAAAAGAATCGAAAAGGCTTTTATTGTGTCGCTTAAATTATATAGGAATTCTTGAACCCAAGAGTTAAGAATAACAAGTTCCTCATTACCCAGAATAGAATAACCGCTTAGAATAACGAAACAGATTATATTTGTCGAGAAGTGCAAAATCGTATGGATATGATCCTCGTCGTGCATCTTGATCAATTGGATTGTTTCTTTGTGGAGCCCTATACGAAGCTTTTGTAGATGCCTTTCCGGGAATTCCTTTATCATTTCGTCCAAGAGGAATAGTTCCTCTAATTCTATGAATTTTTCTAGAATACTCTTTTCTTGAATATCATTCAAGAAAGTTTCGGATTGCCTAGTATTCCACCAATTAGTAATCCAAGATTCCAGACTTTTATTAAATGAGAGAGAAATCCACCAGGGCAAGAATACTAAAAATACTATAGATGAGAGATATCTAATGGGAATGGGTGCGTTCTTTTTTGTCATTTTTTCATCTGTGAATTGTTACTGAAACCACCTCATTTGTTGACTCTATTCGCTCTAATATTTCTATACAAGCATAAGTTCTATTATAAGGTATCGCGCCTATGAATCGAGTCTCGGTTTTTTAGTTGTGATTCAGCAGTTAGTCCTTGAATCTAGTGTAGAAAAAATCCAAAAATAGAAGAAGAATCCATTTCGAATTCGAATTCGAATGAAGAAATAATCAAAAAATATTGTTTCCAGATATCTCAATTGATCAAATATTCGAAGCAACCCCCCCCTTTTTCGATGAATGCCCAAAAGATTCAAATTCAAATAATGAATATTATTCGGATTTCGAAATGAAAGAACTTCCTTTCTAGTAAGAATTAAAATAGAAAATATTTCGAAAAAAAAAAAATTCGCAGGCTGTCCAGAGCATAATCCAGGAATATTTGAGAGAATTTTCTGAAGAATATTGTGATAATCAAAACCGAGTGGCAAAAAAAGAAAGAAAAGTTCGCATTATAAGAGATCCAATTGTTTGGTCATTAAGAAAGACAAAAGAAAGGATAAAAAGGGTCCATTACCAAAAGAAAATAGAGATAATTTCCAAGATATGATCTATCCATATCTAACGTATGAATTCAAAATATTGAAAATAAAAAAAAAAGCTAAATTTTGGATTCCGAAAGGTTTTGATATATGAGATCAATCTATTATTTCGATTTGTTACTTCTTTTGTTACTGAATTGAATTGAGTGGGGATTTCCATATGAAAAAAAAACCTTTTTTTTACAGACAAAAACGGTTTCGTTTTATGTTATGGCTGTTCCATACACGTTTGCCTTGCTTTGGCCCGACTGGACATTCTGAAGAAACTTCAATTAAGTAAGTTATGCTATAGAAAAAAGAGGATTCTTGGGTTTGTTCCTCCGGCTGAGAAAGCATTTATTCTTCAGTTCATTTTTCAAAAAACTTCAATTGGTACGCGCAAGAAATAGGCCAAGTCCGCAGCCTTTTGCTCAATTTCTCGCGGAGTCAAATTCTCATCAGTACGAGTCAACGGAATAGCCCCCAGGCCTCTAATTTCCATATAAAGGACACGACGAGCATAAATACCCTCTTTCACTTCTATTCTGATGGACTGAATATCTTTCATAAGGAATCGTAGAAAGATGCGGCGATTTTTTCCAGGAAATCCCCAACGAAAAATACACACTATTCCTTCTTTTCGATCAAATCGATCATAACCGCTACCGACATTCCATGTAATTGTGCACCACAAATAGGAACTAACAAAGAGACCTGCGATCCCATAGAAAGACATCACGATCCCTTGTGGGAAAAAACGGATTTGCTGAGACGGAAATAAAGATATCAAATTCCTATCAAGATAACTAGAAATTCCAACCAATAAGAATCCTAATGAACCTAAAAAAAGGATAAAGGCCCAGCAGAAATTACTTGTTTTGCGAGATCCTGCTATAAATTCTATCCATATATATTCTGATCGACAACTCATACATACTAGATCCAGTTGCATTTTCTTGGAATTTAGGGAATAACCAAAATCAATTTGACTTTACTTTTTTTTTGTTTCCGAAGTAACTTTCATCAACTAGTACTATTCTGATGTGAACTTTTAGCAGTAATTCATCAAATTAGTTAGATATAATAAAATAAGAACATCCCCTTCATAGGATTCCCTATAGATAGATATAGATTAGATAGCTACATACATATAGATACATTGACTTAAATTTCCGACATGAGCTCGGATTCTGGCCTATTTTTGAAAATAGATAGAATTCATTTATCCATATATCATGTTTATGCATGCATAAGAGCTCTTTCATTTATGTTCGCAGAAAGCCGCCTGTTATTTGTTATTGTTATACAATACTCTACTAAATGGATATCCGTGCCGTGTTTGCTAAGTCTTGAAAAAAAACTAGAGGAGATTTGACCACATCGGATTTACAAAATCTTATTTTTTTGAACATGAAGAAATAAAGAAGCCATTGCAATTGCCGGAAATACTAGGCCCACTAACGGCACAAAAATAGAGGGTAAGTTGTTGAGAATTGTCATAGAATGGGTACCTCGATTTAATATTTGTACCTCTTATTATTATAAAGATATCTTATAATAATTATAATTCATATTAGAATTCGTATAGAAGTATACTAAGTATATATACTAAGTATATCTAAGTGAGTCTATAGAATAAGTGCAAGGAATGTAGAACTAAAATAAACGGACTTATTCATCTTTCTACATGAAATATATGTTATGTATGATAATCCACTTTCTTTATTATTCTATTCTTACTTCTTTTATTTTTCTATTGTTCTTATATTCTAATTTCTTTTTTAATATTTAATACAAAAATACAAAAAGGGTTTTTTACCAAATTCCCGAAAGATTCGTTAGAATCCGATCCAATATCCAATAGCAAGAATTCTTAGAAAAAATGGGACTTCTTGGGAGATATAGAAAGATGCAAGATTCTATATTTTTTCTATATTTGAGTTCTATATATACATATGCAAAATACATATCAAAAGGGGACCACGAAATTCGTTTTATTTGCCTTGCCTCCTAATTCTAAGGAAGAATTCGCTTTTTATTTTTTATGTTCTTTTGTTGATAGAGGGTTATTGATTAGTAATCAGGAATATCGGTAAAAAAAAATAATTATCCGCATGATTCTTTATACAAATACAATTAAATCTTATGTCACCAAAGAAAAGTCCATTCTTTATTTATTTGGATTCTGATAAATTAACTAACTAATTGTTCACCACAAAAAAAAATTTAACTTAAGACTCTACTTGATTGAATTTTATTCAAAGGAAAAAAAGCGTGGAGCTGAAATAACTCACTCAGAACACCTTTTAAAGGATTACGTGGTACGATTGGATCGAATAAGCCCTTATGGAATAAATATTCAGATGCTTGTGAACCTTCAGGTACTGCCTTATTCAATGTTTGTTCAATTACTCTTTTACCCGCAAAGGCAATATAGGCATTCGGTTCGGCAATAATGATATCCCCCAACATACCAAAACTAGCAGTCACTCCACCAGTAGTAGGAGATGTAAGAATTGATACATAGAATAACTTTTGATTTGATTGATAATCATATAAAGCGGAAGATATTTTAGCCATTTGCATCAAGCTCAAACTTCCTTCTTGCATCCGTGCTCCTCCGGAAGCACACACCAGAATAAGAGGTAAAAATTTATTGGTAGCATACTCGATCAAACGGGTGATTTTCTCACCTACTACGGATCCCATACTACCCCCCATAAACTGAAAATCCATAACCCCAATTGCGATGGGAATCCCATTTAGTTGACCTGTACCTGTTTGAACAGCCTCTGTTAATCCCGTCTTTCTTTGATAAGAATCAATACGATTTTTATAAGGTTCCTCTTCGGAATGAAATTCAATGGGATCCAGAGAGACCATGTCGTCATCCATCGGATCCCAAGTACCTGGATCAATCGAAAGTTCGATTCTATCTGAACTACTCATTTTCAAATGATATCCGCATTGTTCACAAATATTCATTTTTGACTTCAAAATTTTCTTATAATTTAATCCATAACAATTTTCGCATTGAATCCACAAATGCCTGTATTTTTGAGTTACTTCGAGATCATTAGAACTTTCTCTTCTACTTCTAGTTAAATGACTACCATTCGGGCTAGTTTTTATATTGGAACTATCGCTTTCACTACTATTTACACTTTCGCCACAAATGTAATTATAAATGTAACTGTCACTGTAATTTTCACTACTACTTAAAACGTGACTATCGATACAGATTTGAGAATGAAGATAAGAATCAACGCAATTATTAATGTGATTATTCCAACTAGATTGAGTATCATGCATGTAACGATCATAGTCGGGATCGTCCCTTTTCGATCTATTATTCCTATAATTAGAATTACGAAAACTATAAAAAGAACTTTCTAGTTCACTCAGAAAAGAATGATCATTGTCAATCTCAAAGATTTGATTTTCAATATCAAAATATATGGAATAACCATCCCTATTACTATCCCTAACAAAAAAGGTGTCATCGGAGATGAAATTCCGAATGTCCCTGACGCCAACGAAATG